ACAAGGGTTTATGTACAAAGAACGGACAAACCCTTATGGGTTGTCTCGGAAGACATGGAAAGAGATGTTTTTATGTCAGCAACAGAAGCCCAAGCTTATGGAATTGTTGATCTTGTAGCGGTGGTTGAGTGAAAAAAGCTCGGATTTTTTTCGCGCAAATCCTCGATTTACTATTTTAGATTTTTGAATTTACTAGAAAATTAAATAGAAGTAATTCAAAATTATCAGGTTAGGATCGATCTAAACCAGCCCATTATTTATATGAATATGATTCAACATGCCAACTATTAAACAACTTATTAGAAATACAAGACAGCCAATCAGAAATGTCACAAAATCCCCCGCGCTTCGGGGATGCCCTCAGCGCCGAGGAACATGTACTAGGGTGTATGTGCGACTCGTTCAGATCATGAACTGGGATAAAAGAAATAAAACTTTTTCTAGTATCAACGATCAGTACCGGCGAATAGGATAGAATAGAAAAAGAAGTCCGTTCAATTCAGTATAAAAAAAAATCTATCCATTCTATTGTGTATGAAATTTATGGTTTCCATTGGTGCAAATCCAATCACCTCACTTTAATATGAGAAGCAATTCTCCATTGGTAGCAAATGGTTATCCATTAAGCGGAGGAAATCCTACTTAAAAATAAAAACATAAAACTTAGGCCCCCTCTTGCAAAAACGGACTAACAGGGTTAGCTACCCAGCCAACTTTCATAATTAAATACCGTTACTGTGTAAGTAGATCTAATCGTGAAAGACCTATTACTGGATAATTCATGGGTAGAGCCAAAGAATGTGAACTATACAAGTTACCAATAACATTGATTAAATGAAGTAAAGGCTCCGGTGTATAGAGAAAACCTCACCGTTTAAGAAGTAACCATATAAACGAAGGAAGCCGCTATTTCTTTAATCCATTTATATTTTTTATTTATTATAATATTTTGATACCTGGTAAAATTAAATTTCTTATTTCGAAGTGAAATGTCTAGAAAAAAAAATAGTGGTCGGGAAGGTTATAGTAGCCAAAGTCATTGGAATTTTTAGTTTATACATTGGAAAAAAGCTTTGTTATTAATAGACTAGGAAAGGGAAAAAGAATAACTGAAAGAAAGGAAATATATTAGTTATTCGTCAAAGTTTCATTTATTCAATGACCAGAATTAGACGGGGAAATATAGCTCGGAGACGTAGAACAAAAATTCGTTTATTTGCATCAAGCTTTCGAGGGGCTCATTCAAGACTTACTCGAACAATTACTCAACAGAAAATAAGAGCTTTGGTTTCGTCTCATCGGGATAGGGATAAGCAAAAGAGAAATTTTCGGCGTTTGTGGATCACTCGAATAAACGCAGTAATTCGTGAAACAGGGGTATCCTATAGTTATAGTAGATTAATACACGACCTATATAAGAAACAGGTGCTTCTTAATCGTAAAATACTTGCACAAATAGCTATATCAAATAAAAATTGTCTTTATATGATTTCCAATGAGATCATAAAAGAAGTAGATTGGAAAGAATCCACCGGAATAATTTAAACGGAGTTCCCGGAGAATTAACTCCGGGAGGGTAAAGTAAAAATGAATATGATAAAAAATTAGTAAAAATGAATGAACACACTCAAAAAAAATCTTTATTCTTACCCGATTCTTTTTTTTCTGACGACACAATAATTAACTCTGTATTTTTCGTATTTTTCGAACAAAACATCAATCTGCGGTTGAGTTCGGATTTTAATTTTTATTCAAGTTAAGAAAGAGTAAGCCTATTTATTTCTGGCTCGAAGACCCGCAGTTCTGGTGGTCGATTCGGTTCTTTCAAACTGTTTCTCATTATTAAGAAAAGGTAACAAAGATAAAATACGAGCTTGTTTTATAGCAATAGTAATTAATCGTTGTTGTTTCAAGGTCAATCTATTCACCCGTCTAGATAATATTTTTCCTTGTTCGCTAATAAATCGACTAATTAAACTCATGTTTCTATAATCAATTCGATCCCCCGATTGAATCGGGGGCAAACGCCTACGAAAAGATCGCTTGGATTTAAGAAAAGGTCGCTTGGATTTATCCATGGTTTGTTTAGTTTATTCCTTATCCCGAAAATCCTATTTTGGTCGGATCTAAAATGAATTAGAATAAATAGGATTAGGTTTGTTTATATTTAATTATGTTATATATAGAATGTCATTTTTCCCCTTCCTTGGAAGGGTTACATACATGTGCTCGATTCGATCTATTTCTTTATCTCCCCATGAATCGTATGTTTGTAACAAAATGGACAGAATTTTCTCAATTCCAATCGATTAGGCGTGTTGTGACGATTCTTTTCAGTAATATATCTGGAAATTCCCGTTGATACCTTATTAACACCGTTTCGAACACAACCGGTACATTCCAAAATAACCGTTATTCGGACATCTTTCCCTTTGGCCATGAACCCCCCTTTTGATTTTTGATTTACTCAACTCTTCTATTTTCGATCCGAAACGAAGAAGAAAGGAAGGAAAACTAGAAGTTATTAACTTGAAATACAATCAATATACTAAAAAAAAAAATAGAAAGATTTCTAAACTTTATTTCAAATCACAGTATTTCATTTACATTTAAGTACCTTGTATAAGAGTCTTGTCCTAGATCTAGACCCCACCCTGTTTATTGTACCCCCATCCCTATTTAATTTATTTAATTCAAACTTGAACCCAAGTCTCGAAGCTGTTGAATACACCTTTTCTTTTTTTCTCTTTCCTCCCTCTTATTCTAAAAGGAAAAAGGGAAAAAAGAGAAAAAGAGGGCGAAGGATTAATCACAAATATTTAATTGTATCTCGAATCTTCGTTATTTGGTACCGCGTCAATAACTAGAATCAAAAAAAGGGGAATGTCAACGCATCTGGGAAAAAACGATTAATCTCTATCAATAGACCTGCTAAAGATCCGAACCATAGAGTACTTAATACCGGTGCCACGGAAAGATATGTTTTTAGATCTCGCATTGAAAAATCTCCTTCCTTTTTTATTGTAATCTAAAATGGTAATACATATATGATCAGATGCATATGCAGTTAAGAACCTTGTACACGGAATCCCTACTTAAAATTGAAATGTACAACTATCCGGTAAATAAAAAATTTTCTTAAAACATAAAAAAACGTCCCCTTCTTCCCGAGCATTCCCGAAAACTACTCATTTTTTTTTACGACAGGTTCCGTTCCGTATTTCATATGTATATAAGCCTTTTCTTTTACTATTATTATATGTTAAATGGGACCAAAAAGACGAAATACCCATAGAAATTGTATATATCAGTAGAGGAAATAACGATGTGGAAAACAAGACAGGAATTCTATACAATGACACTGTAGACCAATTGGAGGGATGTAGCGCAGCTTGGTAGCGCGTTTGTTTTGGGTACAAAATGTCACAGGTTCAAATCCTGTCATCCCTACCTATTACTTCTCCGTTGAGCAGTAACGAGGGATTAACTAAGATCGATTCCAATTAGATATAATCGTTCATTAAATTGGGGTTCAAAAAAGTGTCTTTACAGTTTTTTCTTTGCTGATAAGAAAGCGCTCTTAGTTCAGTTCGGTAGAACGCGGGTCTCCAAAACCCGATGTCGTAGGTTCAAATCCTACAGAGCGTGATTTCGTCCTTCTTTTTATTCTTAGGTCAAATTAGACTGAAAGAGCTTCACTAACTTGAACCGCAATCTGAATTTGACCTCCTTTGTATTAAAGAAAGTAGGAGGTCAATCAAAAAAAGCGATAGTAATTAATCAAAGGTCCGATTGATCACCACGTCTATATTGTAAATATGCAGTTACGAATAATCCAGCCAAAGTAACAGGAATTAGACCTAACACGATTCCAAATAGAAAAACTTCAATCATTGCAATTAATTTCAAAGGAGAAAAGGGAGGTAATATCTATACCTAAATATTAATCTGAATTACCATGAATCTCAATGACCAAATCCTATCGAAAGGTTTCTTTTTTTGAATTGTGCATTTCAAATACTAATTTCAGATAAGTCGTATCTTGCTCAGACCAATAAATAGAGCTGAGGTTACCGTTAAAGCCGCTAGTAGAAAACCAAAATAACTAGTTATGGTAGGCATGAAGGAGCTAAATGAAATATGTTATTTTTGTACATATATGTTTATAAAAAAGCACTTACCTAAGTTTTCTTTTTCAAAAATAGGAGATAAGCAAAAATACCAATTGAATAATAATTTCAATTCAAAGTTTTTGATTCATCTATCATTATAGACGGTACTAACAAAGATAAAGCGACAGGCGTATAAAAACAAATTGATTCATCATCTACCACATCTACCCATCCCGCGATTCCAATCAACCGATTCATTGAGCAACTCTTGGGAGAAAACTTATATAAACTAATAAAAATAAAAAGAACTGGGCCGTGTAACTTCACTCAAAAATTCAACTTTTTTAAAAATGATTACATTATGGAATTATGGAAGAATAGAAGAAAACTTTTTTTATTGTCTCGAATCCTATTTAAATTTTAGAGCCAACGTAAACCTTATAAAAAAATTACTTTATTAATAGGTTCATTCACTTAATGTCTTGAATTAATGAGAAGAAAAACGTTATCACGCAATCACTCGAAAAAAAGAAAATATTTATTTTGGTCCAACTAGGTTAGTAATTTCTATTATCTTTTCTTTTTTACGTTCTAGATTTTATCTTTCCGTATTCTATTATAAAATAGAAAACCTCGTTCTTGTAGGTAGGTCAAGAAAGAATCTTTTGATCTCGATCTAATACAACAATGTATGCATCAAAAGGGTTGATTACAATTTTTTTATTCTTTTCTTTGTTCTCTTTCTTTCATCGAATCCGATTTACTAATCTTTCTTATCTTACTTGTTACTGGACGACTAGCCAATTCCTTAAAATGATGAAAAGAGGATTCCAACAAAAGCCGCTTTTACAACTACGAACAGGTTCTATCCCGAAACTAATACAAACT